GGACAACAACCCATTCAAAAAGTGGATCAAGAAATGAATACGATAAGGGATTCCTCGAGAAGTTAACAATTCGTACTACTACTGACTACTCTAGGGAAGAGTAGATTCGAAACAGACGCGAGGGAGGTTCTGGGAGCAACAACAGTTCAACACCTAAACCAGGAGCCGTGTGAAGTAAGAACTTCATGCACGGTTCTGAATGAGCGGGAAGACCGAGAATCTTCTTTCCGACTCTGACTCTCCTACACCAGTCGTTGCTTTCTTTTCCGTGACTTCTAAAGTAGCAGCTCTAGCTTTATCTACACGACTCTTCGGTATTCTTTTTCCACATCTCGCTAATGAGTGGCATATGGTTTTGGGAGTATTAGCCACTCTTAGTATGGTATCAGGAAATCTGATTGCCGTGACTCAGACAAGCATGAAACGTATGCTAGCGTATTCCTCTATAAGCCAAATGGGATATATTATGATCGGAATAATTGCTGCAGATCCCGAGAATGGCTATGCAAGCATGATAACTTATACGTTTATTCATATACTCATGAATCTAGGAACTTTTGCTTGTATCATTTCATTTGGTTCGCGAACCGGAACGGATAATATCAGGGACTACGCGGGATTATACATGAAGGATCCTGTTTTAACATTTTCTCTAGTCCCACGTTTACTATCTCTAGGGGGTATCCCCCCACTAGCAGGTTTTTTCGCTAAACTCTACCTATTTTGGCATGGATGGAAGGCTGGTTCGTACCCATCAGTTCCGATAGGGATCATAACAAGTGTTATTTCTATCTATTACTACCTGAAGATTATCAAATTAATGTTCACTGGGGGAGATAACGCATCAACAATTTCTACACAAAATCCATTAATTTATTCATCTACTTCAATTTCGAAGAGTTCCATCGAAGTAGCTATGATTGTTCGTGCACCAGCATCAATTCCGTCGGGTGTATTAATCGACCCCATTATTGGAATTTCCCAGAATACCCTATTCCAGACTCTCTTCGGGTTGTCGCACGAAAGAATGGAATCCCTCCGAATAGTTTCCATTTCAAGCTAATCCTCTCGTTACAACTAGTTCGCCCCTGTGATGGGTCACGAGGTATCGTTCTATCTCCCCCCCAACTTGTATTTTTCCTTTCGTATCCAAAATCCTGCAATGATCACTCTGGACTCTATCGAGATTGACCATATCGATATCGATATGGTCAATCTCAAAGAACATGATGGAGTGATCCATGCGGAACCTTCTTCCTATGCCTGCTAATCTAAGCCAAATTGGACAAAACGTAGAGTCCATTAATGATCTAATTGGAGGTAAGGTAGACCATACAGGAATAATGGATTGGTTACTAGAGATGGTGAGATACCGTAAGCTGTTGAATCCCCTCATCTCCATCCCACTCACTATCAACTGCTTTGCCCTAATGACTCTTGTCAGTCCATAGCCTTAGATCTTACTAGTCTACCTTCCTCACTAGCCATTCTTGATTTAGAGACTCTAGAATTAGTACCAGCAATCCTAAAAGCTTTGAAAGAACAAAAGATTGATTTAAGTAGAGAGAAAACTCCCTCAGGTGGATTGCATATATGGGGAAAGGAACTGCAAGGAAATCTAACCAGAAGTACAGTAAGTAAGAGTGGGATCCCCTTAGAATGTTTTGCTTTACAAGGAAGAATTACTATTCGGGGAACAGAAAGAGAAGTTTTCTCAAGAGAAATACTCTCTTGGGTGCCTCTCAAAGATCTCAGTCATTTCCCGAGCTATTTGCTTCCAATAGGTACTGGATGTGACCCAAGAAGCATAGACATGTTGCCAATGGTTTTAGCAGAAGATAAGAAAAGGGATTCTGTAAAGTAGGGCGAAAAATACTGTATTTTTACTCTAATATTTGCTCAAATATTTTGATAGGATTTTCTTTTTCTTGAAAGAAGGAAAAAACAAAGGCTGAAAAATTTTCAGCCTAACGGACATGGCAAGGAGCAGCTGCATGCACACGCATCTTTTTTTTTCTCGGAAAAGAAGCAATAACGATATCTGAAGAATAAGCATCGGCTAACTCTAGATGAGAAGGGTAAGAAAACGAGAATAAAAGAGCTTCAGGAGATTTCTCTTACAAAAAGAATGGCCGATACTATTGGTCCTGTTGTGATTACCTATTATTCTTTTTTCTGCTTATGAATTTTCCATTTCAAGACATGTTATTTTCTTCTAAACCAGCAATGATTCTCAAAAAGTTCTTTTGGTTGTGTCCTT